GAGTTCACCACCATAAAACTCAACAGTTACGCCTACTTGTTCAACGCTATACTTAGATTCCGCTCTTCTAAAAGGAACGTCAGCTCTAACAATTCCGTCCCCATCTATTAAAACGACTGGAAATGTTTCAAAAAAGGTAGGCATACGACGTACAAAGAGTTCACGCCCTTCTTTATCCCTAAAAATAGGATGTCCTAACCATCCAACAGCTATTCCATCGCCGTTATCCATGGAGCCCGCTCTAAATAATCCTCCTTTTGCCGGATTATTGCCAATGTAATCATAAAAAGCTAATTTCTCAGGAATTTTAGACCAAGCTTCTGATAAACTTTGATTTTCGGCTAGCCCAGCACTCACTCTTCGATATATTTCTTGCTGAAAATATCCCTGATCCCATTGATAACGAGTGGGACCAAATAATTCGATTGGGGTAGTTGCTGAACCATACCACATCGTTCCGGCAACAACAAAAGCTGCAAAAAAGACAGCAGCGATACTACTAGAAAGAACAGTTTCAATATTGCCCATACGTAATCCTTTGTATAGACGTTGAGGCGGACGGACACTAAGATGGAATAGACCTGCTAATATGCCCAATGTCCCTGCTGCAATATGATGAGAAGCTATTCCTCCTGGAACAAAAGGATCAAAACCTTCTACGCCCCATGCTGGACTTACAGGTTGTACTTTTCCAGTTAGTCCATAAGGATCGGACACCCATATTCCAGGACCATACAAGCCTGTTACATGAAATGCGCCAAAACCAAAACAAGCCACCCCGGAAAGAAATAAATGAATTCCGAAAATTTTAGGCAAATCCAAAGAAGGTTTTCCTGTACGTTCATCAGAAAAAATTTCTAGATCCCAATACACCCAATGCCAAATAGCTGCCAAGAAGCATAAGCCAGAAAAAACAATATGCGCTCCGGCCACACCTTCGTAACTCCAAATACCCGGATCCGTTATAGTCCCCCCCGTAATACTCCAACCGCCCCATGAATTAGTTATTCCTAAACGAGTCATGAAAGGTATAACAAACATACCCTGTCGCCACATTGGATCAAGAACGGGATCAGAGGGATCAAAAACTGCTAATTCATATAGAGCCATCGAACCGGCCCAACCAGCAACCAGAGCTGTGTGCATTATATGGACAGAAATTAACCGGCCGGGATCATTCAATACGACGGTATGAACACGATACCAAGGCAAACCCATGGAAATACCCCTTTATCAAAGATAAATGACACTATGTAACTTTATTGCATTGGAAAAGACTATGACTATGCAATGGACCCCTTTTGTTCAATGGATTATCTCGGAACAAGGGTTAATGTTTGTTCTATTCTGTTGGAACAATTATGTTTGTAGGAACAAAGAGAAACAAATCTATTCTATACCCGATAAGTAGCAATACGCAATGGGGAGTTGATACCATCTTCGATCAGTGAATGCTTTCACACTTGTTCATTATAGGAAGACAATATTCGTAAGAATTTACTTTTCTTTATTCTGTCTTTTTTATTTTCTTAGAGCAGCTAAATTTTTCTAATCTACACAGAAAATAGGATTCAACTATTTTTTTCTTATTGATTCTTGTTTTTTATTTAATAAAAAAAAAAAGGAACGACATAAAAGAAATACTACTGCCCAATTGTTTTTACCTTATTATATTAATAGCAGTGCCAATCTAACCAACTTATTTAATTACTTACATGCCTATTGGGGTTCCAAAAGTTCCTTATCAAGCTCCCGATGAAGAAGAAGCATCCTGGGTTGACATATACGACCTACTTCATCAAAGAAGAGTACTTTTTTTAGGCCAAGAACTCGATATCGAAACCGGGAATCAAATTATGGGTCTTATGGCATTTCTCAGTCTTGAGGATCCGACCGAGGATTTGTATTTGTTTATAAATTCTCCCGGCGGATTGGCAATATCCGGGATAGGTATTTATAACATGATGAGATCTGTGCTACCCGATGTATATACACTAGGACTAGGAGTAGCTGCTTCAATGGCAGCTTTTGTACTAGCGGGAGGAACAGTTACCAAACGTTTAGCATTCCCTCACTGTAGGATAATGATTCATCAACCTGCTAGCGCTTTTATTCAGGATAAAGCCGGAGACTTTCTCCTACAAGGCGCAGAAGTATTGTACTTGCGCGAAAAAATCACAAGGATTTTTGCACAAAGAACGGGCAAACCCATGTCGGTTATATCCGAAGATATGGAAAGAGATCTTTTTATGTCAGCAACAGAAGCCCAAGCTTACGGAATTGTTGATTCTGTAGCGGCCGAAGAAAACGACTAAAACTACTCCTTTCTAATCATTATCATTGGGTTAGGATTGATCTAAACTAGTCCATTATGTATATGATTTAACATGCCAACGATTAAACAACTTATTAGAAACACAAGACAGCCAATCAGAAATGTCACGAAATCCCCCGCTCTTCGGGGATGTCCTCAGCGTCGAGGAACATGTACTAGGGTGTATGTGTGACTCGTTCAGATTATGAGCTGGAACCAAAAAGCAAATGAAAGAATTTTTCCAGTATTAATTATCAGTACCAGTGAATAGGATAAAATGGAAGAACTTCAGTCACTATCTAAAATGAAAAAGATCTATTCATCTATTGGGTATGAAATTTATGGTTCCATTGTATTGGTGTAAATCCGATTTAAGATGAGAAAAAATTTCCCATTGGTAGCGAACGTTATCCATTGAGCGGGGAATCTTATTTTTCGGGCAAAACAAAAAAAATTATGCTCCCATTCTTGCAAAAACGGACTAACAGGGCCAGTTATCTAGCTAACCTTCAAAATTAAATACCGTTACTGTATAAGTGGATCTCATTGTGAAAGACCTATTACTGGATAATTCATGGGTAGAGCCAAAAAGTTTGAACTGTACAAGTTATCAATAACATTCAGTAAATGAAGTAAAGGGCTCCGGTGTATAGAGAGGACCTCACCGTTTAAGAAGTAACCATAGAAACGAAGGAACCCACTATTTCTTTATTCATCTATATTTCAATTGAATTTACATTTTTATTTGTTTGATACATTAATACAATTTTTTCTTTTTTTTGTCTTGTTTGAAGGCAAAAAAATGTCTAAAAAAAGAAAAAAATAGTGGTCGGGAAGGTTATAGTAGCAAAAGCCATTGGGATTTTTATTTTATACATTGGGAAATTTCGTTTTGTTATTAATAGGCCAGGAAGGGAAAAAAGAATAACTCAAAGAAAGAAAATTAATTAGTTATTCATCACAAAGTTTCATTTATTCAATGACTAGAGTTAGACGAGGATATATAGCTCGGAAACGTAAAAGAAAAATAATTCGTTTATTTGTATCAACTTTTTGGGGGGCTCATTCAAAACTTACTCGAACTATTGCTCAACAGAAAATAAGGGCTTTGGTTTCGGCTCATCGGGATAGAGGTAGGCAAAAGAGAGATTTTCGTCGTTTGTGGATTACTCGGATAAACGCAGCAATTCGCGAAAACGGGATATACTATAATTATAGTACTTTTATACATGATCTGCACAAGAGACAGTCGCTTCTTAATCGTAAAATACTTGCGCAATTAGCTATAATAGATAGGAATTTTGTTTATATGATTTCCAACGAGGTCAGAGATTGGAAAGAATCCCCCAAAATGATTTAAATCAAATTCCCCGGAGTTTATTCTCCGGGAGGATATAGTATAAATTAGTCTGATAAAATAAATAAAAAAAATCAAAAAACCTATTCAAAAAAAAAATTCCCCGATTTTCTATTTTCTTATTATCTTACGACACAACAATCAAATCAAGATTCTCATTTTTTTTTAAAACAACCAGCAATCCATTTTTGATTTCAGATTCGAATTTGGTTTTGATTCAATTATCAATTAAATAAAGACCTTTTCCTTTTATTTTATTTATTTTTGGTTCTTAAATTAGCAGTTCTAGTAGTCTTGGTTCTTAAATTAGCAGTTCTAGTAGTCTTGGTTCTTAAATTAGCAGTTCTAGTAGTCGACTTGATTCTTTCAAATTGTTTCTCATTATTATTATTAAAACTAATTTTTTTCTTTTTAATAAAAGGTAACAAAGATAAGATACGAGCTTGTTTTATAGCAATAGTAATTAATCGTTGTTGTTTCAAGGTCAATCTATTTACTCGCCTAGATAATATTTTTCCTTGTTCACTAATAAATCGACAAATTAAATTCACGTTTCTATAATCAATTCGCTCCCCCGATTGGATCGGGGGCAAACGTCTACGAAAAGATCGCTTGGATTTAATAAAGGGTCGCTTGGATTTATCCATAGTTTGTTGTTTAGTTTATTCCTTAATATACCGAAAATCCTATTTCGGTTGTACCTAAAAAAAAATTAGAATTAAGAAATAGGATTTGGTTTGTTTATTTCTATTTTATATATTTCTTTCTATATTTTATTTTCTATATAAATAATTAAAATATTCTAAAATGAAAATAGAAATTTGATACTTCTTTTGATACTTCTAATTATATATTTATATAAATAGAAAATATATTTATATAAAATCTAATGAAAATAGTTTTGTCCCCTTACTTGAAAAAATGATAGACAGACGGGGCTCGGTTCGATCTATTTCTTTATCTCTCCATGAATTGTATGTCTGTAACAATAGGAACAGAATTTTCGCAATTCCAATCGACTAGGCGTATTGTGTCGATTCTTTTGAGTAATATATCTGGAAATGCCCCTTGATTCCTTATTAACACTCTTTCGAACACAACCGGTGCATTCCAAAATAACTTTTACTCGGGCATCTTTACCCTTAGCCATCAACCTAACCTCCTTTGGATTTTTGATTCAAGTCACTTTTCTATTTTTATTTTCGATCCGAAGTGAAGAAGAAAATAAAAAAAAAAAAAAAAAATAGAAGTTCCTAACTCGAAATACAAATACAATTAGAAAGATTTCGCTGCAATCAAATCAATAGAGTAATAATAGTAAATAAATTAAGAAATACTCCGTAATCAAATGGTTTCTAACTATATTTTTAATCACAATATTTCATTTTAATAGCTTGTCTGATACTATGTACCCTAGATTCACATTTTCGTTTCCATTCTCCCTCTTTTTTTTTAGAGCTTTTCATTCGAACCGGATCCCAAGTTTTGATAGGGTTGAATCTACTTTTTGTCTTTCTCCCATTCTTATTTTATTAAAAAAACTTCTATTAAAAAAAAAGGGGGGGTTAGTCCCAGATAGGTGATTCTATCTCTAATCTTCGTTACCCCCTTACCACGTCAATAACTAGAATCAAAAAAAAGGGAATGTCAGCGCATCTGGGAAAAAACGATTGATTTCGATTAATAGACCAGCTAAAGCCCCAAACCATAGAGTACTTAGGACCGGTGCCACGGAAAGATATGTTTTTAGATCTCGCATTGAAAATCCTCCTTCTTTATTTCTTTAATGTAATATATAAAATAAAGGCAATACATATCTAATCTACGATCAGATGTATATATAGTTTAAAAAAGTTAAAGACTACGTTTGTACACAAAATCCCTAAGCTAAGTCAAATTCAAATAAATGTACAACGATCCAATAGATAAAATATTTTTTTTTTTAGAAAATGGAGTAGCATGCCCCTTCTTACCGAGCATTCCCGAAAAGCTTTTTTTATTTATGACAGGTTTTTCATATCTATCAAAAAATTTTTATTATACCTTATATGATATGAGACCAAAAAGAGGAAATGGCAAGATATATTATGTATTATATAGGAAATAACGATGTGGAAAACAAGACAAGGATTCTTTACAATTACACTATAAAAAAATGAAATTGAAAGGGATGTAGCGCAGCTTGGTAGCGCGTTTGTTTTGGGTACAAAATGTCACGGGTTCAAATCCTGTCATCCCTACCAAATTACTTTTCCTATGAGAAGTAAAAAGGAGGAATTCAATTTTAATTAAAATCGATTAAAAACAGAATTTCTCATTTTTTTATCATACTCTATATGATAGAGAGTGTATGCATGCAGGATGTACATGTAGTTTTTGGTTACAAAAAATTTTACAGTCTTATATCTATTATGATAAGAAAGCGCTCTTAGTTCAGTTCGGTAGAACGTGGGTCTCCAAAACCCAATGTCGTAGGTTCAAATCCTACAGAGCGTGATGGTTCAAATCCTATAGAGCGTGATGGTTCAAATCCTACAGAGCGTGATGGTTCAAATCCTATAGAGCGTGATTCCATTCTTGTTAGGTCGAATCGAATTAGACTGACATAACTGAGCAATAATCTAGATTTGACCTCCTCCTTTCTCTAATCTACAGGAGGTCAATCAAAAAAATAAATATTTGTTAATTAATCTAATTAATCAAAGGCCCAATTGATCACCGCGTCTATATTGTAAATATGCGGTTACGAATAATCCAGCCAAAGTAATAGGAATTAGACCTAAGACGATTCCAAATAGAAAAACTTCAATCATTTCAATTCATTTGAAAAAAAAAAGAAAAAGGTAATATCTCTCCCTAAATATTAATCTGAATCGCCCACGAATCTCAATAACCAAAAAAATTATCAATTGACGCGACGCGGTAAAGAGCTAAGAAATATATGGAATCCCACAAAACGATTTCTTGAGTTGTTCATTCAATTAATTTCAAATAAGTCGTATCTTACTCAGACCTATAAATAAAGCGGAAGTTATAGTTAAAGCCGCTAGTAAAAAACCGAAGTAACTAGTTATAGTAGGCATGAAGGAACTAAATGAAATATGTTCTTTTTATACATATGTATATAAAGCACTTACCTAAGTTTCCATTTTTTGAAACATCGGAAGGAGAATAAGCAAAAATATAAATTCTAAAGAATAAGTTCCGTTGAAAGTTTTTGATTTATCAATTATTCACTATTAGATTATAGGTGTCATTAACAAAGTCAGATCGATAGAAAAAAAAAAAAAGAAATGACTTATTTATTCTCTGTGACATCTACACATCTCATGATTTTGAATCAACAGATTTATTGAGAAACTCTTCAGTAAACTAATCTAATACTACAATACAATTTTAACTCAATTTTCATTTTGACTCAGTCGACTCATCAATTGGGTTGATCCATAGAAATAATATTTCGAATGAAAAGAAAAAGGGGTATCACGCCTTCATTAAATTAAAAGAAAATCTGTGTTTCAGCCCAAACTAAATTTTTAGACTAGTAATTTCTATTATCTTTGCCTTTATAGGTATAGGTTCTCCATTTCATATTATTTTTATTTTTTTTTATAAATATAAATTTTGTAGTTAGATCAATAAAGAACCTTTGGATCGAATGCAACAATGGATGCATCACAAATATTGATTAATTGATTTCATTTAATGAATTTTTTTTGTTTCCTTTCGACGATTAACCAATTCTTTTTAATAAAAAAAAAAAATAAATAAAAGATTCAAAAAAACCTCTTCTAGAAACGCGAAAAAGAGATTTTTCAATTTCGCATCT